GTTCTTCTTTCTCACTAAGAGGAGGGAATTCAAAAAAAAAATAAAGGATTACGTCGTTCCCGATAGTCATTTCTTTAATCAGTGGATAAGAGCATACTCTAGATCGGAATCGTGGGGAAGTACTCCTTGATCATTTCTACCAACTTAAAGCCCCCATTATGATTCCTTTTATGCAGAAATACCCCTTTGGATACCTTACATTATCTCTATTACTAATCCTTTGTGTACCTTGGTGTTCCTAACCGTCCACTCATTTTTGATTGATCCCCGGTATGGTAATACATACAATAGTAGAAACTCCATACAGTTGATCTTTTGCACCCGCTTCAAGCCATGATAACTAATCAATCAATCTTGGGGTAAACAGTTTCCACTGCTTATGTTTACTTCTACCTTACTCTCGTACATAGGGAATGAGAATCAATCTTCTTACTGCGAATTCATAAGCTGTTTTGTTTCACTCATATAACTATCTGGTTTAACTCATTGACCTGAATGATGAATAAAAAAATAAAGATATCTATTCAATACATTCAACCCCTTTCCTAGAAATAAAGGAAAGAGGTAAAAGTTCATGTTCCAACGAATCACACGTAGAGATATTGATAACACACATGGAGTTAATGGTATTTCATAACTAATAGATTGAGCAGCAGCTCGTAGACCACCTGAAAAGGAATATTTATTATTTGATCCATATCCTGACATAAGAAGTCCAATAGGAGCAATACTGGAAATAGCGATCCATAAAAAAACACCTATACTGAGATCGGCTAGAACAAGACGATAGCCAAAAGGAATTACTGAATAACTTAGTAGAATTGATATGACCGCTATAGATGGGCCGATACTGAATAAACGAATATCTCCTCTAGATGGTAGAAGATCCTCTTTGAAAAGTAGTTTGGTACCATCTGCTAGAGCTTGAAGAATTCCCAAGGGACCCGCATATTCAGGCCCAATACGTTGTTGTATCCTTGCGGATATTTCTCTTTCTAACCACACAATCACGAGTACACCTATTGTGATTCCCAATACAGGAGTAAAAATAGGGACAAGCAGCCATACGAGGCCATAGACCTCTTTTAAGGATTCCGATCTGGAAAAAGAATTGATAGCTTGTACTTCTGTCGTATCAATTATCATTTCAACGATCAACTTCTCCCATAATGATATCTATACTACCTAGTATCGTCATGATATCAGCCAATTTCATTCTTTTAACTAGCTGAGGAAGAATTTGCAAATTGATGAAACCGGGTGGACGAATTTTCCATCTCCAGGGAAAAACACTATTATCTCCTATCAGAAAAATTCCCAATTCTCCTTTTGGGGCTTCTACTCTGACATAAAGTTCTTGTTTCGACAATTCAAAAGTGGGAGAAGGCTTTTTACTAATGAATCGATATTCAAAATCATTCCATTCGGAATCCTTTGCTTTATCAAAGCGACGGACTTCTAAATTCTCATAGGGCCCCCCCGGAATTCCTTCCAGAGCCTGTTGAATAATTTTTATGGATTCCGCCATTTCACTGATTCGTACTAAATAACGAGCTAATGAGTCTCCTTCTTTTTGCCATTGGACTTCCCAATCGAATTCATCGTAACACTCATAATGATCAACTTTACGAAGATCCCATTGCATTCCGGAAGCTCGTAGCATTGGTCCTGATAAACCCCAATTTATTGCTTCCTCTCCACCAATAATGCCCACTCCTTCAACTCGTTCCAAAAAAATGGGATTCCGCGTAATAAGCTTTTGATATTCAACAACTCCTGTTAAAGAATAATCGCAGAAATCAAAACATTTATCTATCCAGCCATGAGGTAGATCAGCAGCTACTCCCCCGATACGGAAATAATTATGCATCATTCGCATACCTGTGGCAGCTTCGAATAGATCATATAGCAATTCCCTCTCTCTGAAAATATAGAAGAAAGGAGTCTGTGCACCGATATCCGCCATAAAAGGCCCAAGCCATAACAAATGAGAAGCTATACGACTCAACTCCAGCATAATGACTCTGATATAGCTGGCTCTTTTAGGTACTTGAATATTTCCCAATTGTTCTGGTGCATTTACCGTTATTGCCTCTGTGAACATAGTAGCTAAATAATCCCAACGTGTTACGTAAGGTAGATACTGTATAATTGTTCGGTTTTCCGCAATTTTTTCCATCCCTCTGTGTAAATAACCCAATACGGGTTCACAATCAATAACATCTTCACCATCTAGAGTAACGATGAGTCGAAGAACACCATGCATTGATGGGTGGTGAGGACCCATATTGACTATCATGAAGTCTTTTCTTATATCCGGTACAGTCATATGTTTTCTTCCCCGATTCATTATTTCATGAATTGCTGAAAACGAAACGAGGTTCATCAAAATTCAAGATCTAATAAAGCAAATAATTCAAACGAATTTTCAAATTAACGAGTTTTTGGTTCCCGAATATCCAACTGACCAATTAATTCTTTATAACGTACTCTATTTTTCTTTGACAAATAAGCCAGTATACGTTGACGTTTTCCCAGAATTTTCCGCAGACCTCTCTGAGATAAATAGTCTTTTCTGTGCAATTCCAAATGTGAAGTAAGTCTCCGTATCTTATTGGTGAAACTGAATACTTGAAATTCAACAGACCCTTTGTTTTTTTCTTTTTCTTCTTGCGGAATAACTGAGATGAATGAATTTTTTACCATAAAAAGAATTCTTCTCTCTCTCTTTTTTTTCTTTCTTTTCCACAGATATGGATTTTACCGATCAGGAATAATAATAATGCCAGTCATTTAGATCTGGTACACACAATAAAATAATCTGGATTTATTCATAGACTACTTTCTATCGAATCCAATTGAAAATTGGATTCGATAGAAGGAAATGGTACATTTCTACACCCACAAAAGGGAATGATTGGGACTTAAGAAAATTCTGCCGATTCATTCCTAGATCCAATTGATATGATACATCATTGAATCAGTATCATGTATCAGAATCTAATGTAATACAACGTGTGTGTACATTTGTATACCTTTATATACCGGATATGACACGTGATATAGATATATAGGAAATCCACCATCAACTAATTCTGATTCGTGGATACATATGTATCCTTGACATACTGAAACGACTGCCATTATTGGTATCAAACCAGTAGCGATTCATACAAGCTAAATCTTCTAATCGATAATTGGGCCAAAGAAACAATTTTAATTGGATAAATTTATTTATATCTGTATCAAAATGCTTGTCCTCATCCAAAAATTGCACACAGTTCCTTACGCTGTTTCGATTGAAAAATACTGAATTTCTATTCACAACATTCTCATTCTCGGAATTCAAACAAATTAGAATTCTCAATTCTCTACGACGTCTAGGAGATGGAATATTTTCAGGAACAAGCAAAGCATAATTATTTTCATCTCCATTCACAAGTACCTTTCCATGTTGTGCAATGGATCTATCGAAATAATCTTCATCAACATATTTTTTTTCTCGGCATATTCGATTAGTTTGGTACTTATTCTTATGGACCAATGAAATACTTATGGTTTGATACATAATCCATTGTCCATCCCATTTTATAGACAGACGAACCGGTTCGATAATCAATATTCCCCTTTTTATCAATTCTGTAAGAGTTAGATCCTTCTGAATCAGCATTACATCCAGGCGCATTTCTCCTCTTTGAATAGAGGATATAGCAATTTCCCTTGGATTTATCAGCCTAAGCAGGAGACAATATACCTTGATATTATTGATCATTCTTTGATTCAAAGGATCATCCCATCTCAATTGAAAAAGCAAATACCTTTTCAGGAAGAAATCTAGTTCCGCTTCCTTATTGCTCTTGGATTGTCTTTTCTTTCTACGTTTTTTAATGTCTGATTCCGCGGAATCTTTTTCAAGATCTTTTTGTCGGTTTCGTGGATCTGATCCAAGATTCCCTTGACCCAGCTGTTCTTTTTCTTCTTGATTTCGATTCTCTAATTCAAGATATTCTTTTTGATTAGATGATAGACGAAGATCCTTTTTTTGATTTCTGTTGATGTTTTTATTTTCACTAACGTTTTCATTTCCATTCAAATTGAAAATAAGTAATTTGATTGGTATGATCCACGGTTTAATCTTATATGCATCATAAAGTAGCACAAATTCTGAGAAGAACCAGGGTTCTAGATTCGATATGGGACGATGTAGCATTTCTTCATTCATTCCCATCCAATCAAAAAAAAAGGTTTTTTTTTGATTGGATGGGTTGATTTCTTGATGAATCGTGAGATAAAAAAGATCTTTCTTATCAATTATTTGATAATCATTAGTCCCAGTCTTAGTATTTTTATTAATGTTGGTTCCAGTATCTATATCGGTCCAAATCTCAATATCGATATTCTTTCTAAGAAAAAAATTGAGAATTCTCCACTCCAAATATTTTCTATCCGGATTTTTCCCCGTATCAATAATAGACCCTTCCCCTAGATAATCATTAATAGCTATACCCCCGGGTACATAAAATGATTCGGGTTTAGGCATGTTGTAATTATATGGAATCTCTCGGTCTCCATTTACTTGGAATGGCGATCCATAAATATATGAGTCCTTCCTGTCTTCATAATGAATATATTTATGTGATAAAAGATCATATCTGTAGTGTTTTTTAAATTTTTCTTTTTGACTCGGTAATGAGTTCACTACATAATTATTTTGTTTCTCGTAATGAATTAATTGGTCTTTTTCTTTTTCATATGAATCTTTTTTTGAGTCTTTATTTTGAATCATACGACGTTGATTGACTCTATTTCGCCATTTTTGCGGTACTAATTTAGACCATCTAGTCTGAGATAAATTGTATTGATAATGACTCCTTAACCAATTTTTCCATTCATTCATTCCAGAATTCGGAAGTTTCTTAGACCTTGATTTGGCATCCAATATTCCTCGTGTCCCAAAATGGTTCTTTATTCTATCCTTAAGAAAAAGATATGCTCCGCGATATTGAAGTACAGATCTCAAGTAATACTTATTAATAATTTGGATTTGTGATAAATTGTAAAATACATATGCTTGGGACAAGGAAGATAAGTCACAATAAATCTGTGATTTCTTATTACTAATATTAGAAAGAGACTTTTTTATAGTCGAAATAAAGTGAATTGCATTTTGATTTGTTTCATCAATTCCTTCTTTATTTCTTTCATCATTGTAAATGTCTTTGTCGATAATTTTTTTTGTTGATTCAAATTCAAGGAAAAGTTGTGCATTTATTCTGGGAATATTAATGTTACATAGAAAGATATCCATATAGATTCTTTCAATGAAAGATTTCATAAAATAGTGCCATTTACGTATTAATCGGGCGCCTCCTCTTTTTGATATCTGCCAAATATGTTTCTGTGATTCCGATCTTTTATCATCACAACCTGTCTCGTTAGGACTAATCTTTCTATTTGGAGTTAGAAATATTTTTCTCTTGTCTTTTGTAATCCTTTCTATTTTATTTCGGATTGTGGTTGTCCTATCAGCCAGATCCTTCATTTTTTTTTCTGTCAGTGAATAATTTGTCCAATCCACAGATCTAATTCGAATGATCGATTCATGGTTAATCTTATTACTAATTATAGAATCTTTTCTATTTTCATTCGGTTCATATACTTTCCTCAATCCAAATAAGAAAATTGGATTTACTTTTGCAAACTCTTTTATTATTCTTTTTATAAATAGAACTGTTTTGAGAATCCATCTTGTTTTTTCTTTTAAGACCCTTAGAAACCATTTTTTTCTTTCTCCTAAAGCTCTTAGAACTAGAAAACATTTCTTTTTCACTTTTCTAATTTTTTTTTCGAGTTCTTTCCAAATGGGGTCAAAAAAGGAAGGTCGTTTTCGGGGAGAACCAAAAGGTAGTTCAGTTTCCATCCCCCAGACTGTTAAAAAACCAAAATTTTCTTTTTTTCCTTTCTTTTTCATTCGATCTCTATGATCGAATCGTAGCTTAGATCTGTGCCAAGGTTTCAGACAGAAAGGAAATAGGATCTTTATTTGAATACCGTCTGTTAGCCAGTCTTTCGGAAATTCTGTTTCTGATAATTGAACACCATTATAGGTGCATTTAACATGCATTTCTCTATTCCACTCCTTCCAATCCTCGTACCACTCGGGGAATTGAAATAATAACATACGGCCGAAATTTTTCGCTATTATCAATGAAGGCAATACGATGTATTTTCTAAGAATCGATTGTGTTACTAACATAGAACCTCTTATTGCTTGAGCAAATATAATAGTATCCCAATTTTCTGCTATTGCTATCCGTTCATTCTCTTCCTTTTTCTCTTCCTTTGTTTTTTCCTTTTCTTTTGCCTCTTTTTCCTCAGAATCCGAAGTTTTTAATTCCGGACCTTTCCCCACCCAATTCCTAAAAATTAGGTTCATCATTCCGGAAATATCAAAAGAAAAAAAAAACGTTTTGTCTATTCTGTCCAAAAAAAGTGGGGAATGCACGTTTGCTTGAAACATTTCCCAAGTAACTGTTTTACGTCTTTGAGCGCGCATGGATCCTTTGATTAGATCCCTACGAAAATCCGATTGTTGCGAGTAACGTATCAACGCCACCTCTTCTGCTTGATCACTATTAGTACTGGTACTAGTATAAGTATTGGTATTCTGATCATTATTGGTATTCTGATCATTATTGGTATTCTGATCATTATTGGTATTCTGATCATTATTGGTATTCTGATCATTATTGGTATTCTGATCATTATCAGTATAAATTACTACACGTTTGGCTTTTCTTGAACGAATCCCATGATCCTCTGTCGATTCTTCCTCATTTTCTGCCTCCTGTTCTTCCAAATGGCCGGTTAATTTGTATGACCATCGAGGAACCTTTTTACCGATTTCTTCTATTCCAATAGATTTCTTTTGAATTGTTTGATCATTTGGATCAGTTGTAACTACATCGGATAGAAATTTCAAACATTTCGTTTGATTTTCTGAATCAAGTCTTGTTTGTTCGACCAATAGAGCAAATCCTTTCAAATTCAAACTAGGTGTTGATTCCCCAGCTAATTCACTGATTGAGGTCAAGGAATGACCAATGTCTGTCGATAATGATTCTCCATTAAATAAATCCATTTTTTGTTCAAATTCTCGGTAATCGTTAGGAAAGATACCATGAATCTTATTTATCCAAACCTTTTCTATGGAATCTTCTGTCCAAGTGATTGAATCATCCATAATTGAACGTGAATATCCTTTTTTGGTTGTTCCACGATATGATCCGTTCAAAAAAGGATCATATATTTTAGGCAAGCATTCTTGTTCATTCTCATTATTGCACAATCTTGTCCTTTTTTCGAGCACATCCAGAGTAAGAGTTCCCCTGTCTAGGGCTTCTATTCGATTTACGAACTCATTGCTCAAGTTGTTCCTTTTTTGTTCATTGGTAGAAACCCAATGATTATACAGATCCTCCGGGGATAATAGTTTTTCTG